GTGTGGTGTTTTGTTTGGTTACAAATCTAGGGGGATAGCTGTCTAAGGGAAATTAATTGATAAGAGTAGCACGTTTGTATTGGGTGAGGTATTTTGCTCGTAAAGTGTTAGTGTGGGCCATCTGTTGTCTGCTTGTTGTTTTGTAGGTATTTTATGGCTTTCTAGAATCTTTATCTTGTAGTAGTCTTGTTTTTGGGGTTTGGCAAGATTTTTTCAGTTAGATATTGATATTACACTTACGGGGGGGTAGGGGGGGTTTGTGATTAAATACCTCACGGGTGTGTAACGTGTGTGCGTATGCGTATGCGTATGCGTATGCGTATGCGTATGCGTATGCGTATGCGTATGCGTATGCGTATGCGTATGCGTATGCGTATGCGTATGCGTATGCGTATGCGTATGCGTATGCGTATGCGTATGCGTATGCGTATGCGTATGCGTATGCGTATGCGTATGCGTATGCGTATGCGTATGCGTATGCGTATGCGTATGTCCTGCTACCATTGACTGAATTATACCTGACTGCTTTTCACTTATATTACCTTGAGTCCAAATCCGTATCATTAGGTACTATTACCGTTGGCTACTAGGTCTTATGTCCTGTACCATTGACTTTCATTCCTGCACCATTGACTCTCATGCTCCTGAGATCTTTCCACTGGTCGATCGAACATAGTTCATGGACTATAAGTCCAGCTTCAATTGATGGTCTGCGTCGGGGCCTTTGACGGCCATAGCTGGATCCAGGCATACCCCAAAATAAAAAAGATACCAAAGGCATGACACCACAGTTATGTGTCGGCATGGGCTGATTAGTCACTAACCCATCGTGATGTCTTATTTAAGGGGAATGAGTGGGCGATTCTAGGTGAGATGGTCCTGAAGAAAGAACCAGATGTCGTTTACACCCCATTGTTAGAAACCCCCACGATTTATGGGCCCGGGGCGAGAAGAGGGATACTTTTCACAAGGGTTGCTGGTTTCACGTGAGTTGGTAGATTAAGAGATAACCCATTGGGGGTGATACGCATGTTGTTGTGAAATGATTTGACTTGGATGGGGTATGTACGATAAATAAGGTTATGTACTATGTACGTTTAGATTTATTATAGGGTATGGATTTGTTAATGGGGCAATACAGTTATGTACTATTATACATATATGTACTTAATGAATGTATGGGGTAGATAGAATTATGCACGAATTACATAGCGGGTAAGCTTTCAAGGAATAGTTTAATTAGAATGTCAGCTTTGGGTGTTGATGGTGGGGGATAGCTCCTTCCTTGAGTCTGTGGGGGATAGTTGTCTCCCCATTACTGGTTTACAAGACCAGTGTAATTAGTATACTACATAGACCTTCATTTTAGGAGGTGGTTTTCTATTATGCTTACTAGGGGTATCAGAATTAGGATGAGTGAAAAGTATAGGATTGATGCTAGTTGGCCGATAATTACGTATGGATGTTCAACTGGTTGTCCACCAATTCAGGTTAGTGTAAGAAGGTCGGCGATTAGTAGTCAGAATAGGCATTGGCTTAGTGGTCGGAATATTATGCTTCGTTGTTTTGATGTGTGTAATAGTGGTATGAGGGCTAAGATTAGGATAGATATAATTAGGGCTAGTACTCCCCCAAGTTTGTTGGGGATGGATCGGAGAATGGCGTATGCAAATAGGAAATATCATTCTGGTTTAATATGTGGAGGGGTGTTTAGAGGGTTGGCTGGGGTGTAGTTATCTGGGTCTCCTAGTAGATCAGGTGAAAATAGAACTAGGGCTATGAGAGTTAAGATTATTGCTAGTATGCCTAGCATGTCCTTGATTGTGTAGTAGGGGTGGAATGGGATTATGTCTGCGTCTGATGGTACGCCTGTGGGGTTGTTTGATCCAGTTTCATGTAGGAATAATAGGTGAACTATAGTTAGGGCTGCGATGATAAATGGGAGGAGGAAATGAAAGGTGAAAAATCGTGTTAAGGTGGCTTTGTCTACTGAGAACCCTCCTCAAATTCACTCTACTAGGTTTGTTCCGATATATGGGATGGCTGATAGGAGATTGGTGATGACTGTTGCTCCTCAGAATGATATTTGGCCTCATGGAAGTACGTAGCCTATGAAGGCTGTTGCTATTACGGTGAATAGGAGTGCGATGCCTACGTTTCATGTTTTGATGTAGGTGTAGGATCCGTAGTAGAGTCCTCGTCCTACGTGTAGGAATAAGCAAATGAAGAATATGGATGCTCCGTTGGCGTGTAAGTAGCGTAGAACTCATCCATAGTTCACGTCTCGGCAAATGTGTGTTACGGATTGGAAGGCGGTTGTTGTGTCTGGGGTGTAGTGTATTGCTAGGAATAGTCCTGTTAGGATTTGAATTCCTAGGCATGTGCCTAGGAGTGAGCCAAAATTTCATCATGAGGAGATGTTTGATGGGGCAGGTAGATCAATTAGTGAGTTATTGATAATTTTTAATAGTGGGTGGGATTTTCGAATGTTGATCATTGTTGTTCTTATAGTTGAAATACAACGGTGGTTTTTCATGCCATTAGTCATGGTTAGAGTCCATGTAGGAATAGTGATTATATATATTGTTTTTATTTTAAGTGTTGTCTTTGTAGTGGGGTTTGTTGGGTTTTCTTCTAAGCCTTCTCCGATTTATGGGGGTGTTGGTTTGATTATTAGTGGTGGAGTTGGATGTGGTATTGTAATAAATTTTAGTGGGTCTTTTCTGGGTTTAATGGTGTTCTTGATTTATTTGGGGGGAATAATGGTGGTTTTTGGTTATACAACGGCTATGGCTATGGAGTTGTATCCTGAAGTGTGGGTTTCTAACAAGGTTGTGTTGGGGGCTTCTTTGTTGGGGTTGGTTATGGAGGTAGTGTTGATTGTATGTGTATTTAAGGAAGAGGTTGTTGGGTTGGTGTTTGGGTTTAGTGATTTGGGAGATTGGGTTATTTATGGTGTTGAAGATTTTGGGTTTGTTAGTGGTGAGATTGTTGGTGTTTCTGCTTTGTATAGTTATGGTATGTGGTTGGTTATTGTAACTGGGTGGTCTTTGCTTATTGGGGTGATTGTTATTATGGAGGTTACTCGTGGTGGTTAATTTAGGTTTAGTGCAATGAGGCTTAGTGCTAGTGTAATTAGAAATGATATGAAATAAAATTTAATTTGGCCTTTTTGGTTTGAGATGAGTGTTGAGGTTTTTATTTGGAGTGAGGAAATTGATTTTGGTAGGATATTTTCTATTCAGGTTAGGTCTAGGAGTATTGATGCTGTTTTTTGACTGAAAAATAAGCTAGTAAGTGGTTGGATTCGGTGTATGATAGTTGGGAAATAGCCTAGGAGATTTGAGAATTTTATTATGTTTGAGGGGGTGTTGTGTTTTAAGTTTTGTGTTATTAGGTTGAGTTCTATGGCTACTGTAAATCCTAGCAGGGTGATTAGCATGGCTGTAGTTTTTAGGTATGTTGGTATGGTTATTTGTGGGATTGTGGTTGGGGAGATGTTACTTGAGATTAGGAAACCGGCTAAGATACTTCCTATAAGGAGACGTTTGATTGGGTTTATTAGTAGTGGGTTGTTTTCGTTAATGATAATGAGTGAGGGGAATCGTGGTTGACCTATCAAGGCGAAATAAATGATGCGTGTACTGTACACTGCTGTGAGGGAAGTTGCGATTAGGGTTAGTATTAGGGCTCAGGCGTTGGTGTATGATGTGTTGATAGCTTCAATGATTGGGTCTTTTGAGTAGAATCCTGTGAGGTATGGTATTCCTGTCAGGGCTAAGCTTCCTGTGATTAGTGCTGTGGTGGTAAAGGGGAGGGTTTTGTATAGGCCTCCTATTTTTCGGATATCTTGCTCGTCATTTAGGCTGTGGATGATAGAGCCTGAGCATAGGAATAGTATTGCTTTAAAGAAGGCATGAGTGCATATGTGGAGGAATGCTAGGTGTGGTTGGTTGATGCCTAGTGTGACTATTATTAGGCCTAACTGGCTAGAGGTGGAGAAAGCTACGATTTTTTTGATATCGTTTTGGGTGAGGGCGCAAATAGCTGTGAATAGTGTGGTTATTGCTCCTAGACATAGTATGGCAGTTTGAATGGTTTTATTATTTTCTGTTAGTGGGTAGAATCGGATTAAAAGGAAGATGCCTGCTACTACTATAGTGCTTGAGTGGAGTAGGGCTGAAACGGGTGTTGGTCCTTCTATTGCGGAGGGCAGTCAGGGGTGAAGTCCAAATTGGGCGGATTTTCCTGTTGCTGCTAGTAGTAATCCTATTAGTGGTAGGTTGGTGTTGGTTGGGTTGAGTATAAAAATTTGTTGGAGTTCTCAGGTGTTCAGGTTGAGTAGAAATCATGCTATGGCTATCAGGAACCCTACGTCTCCGATTCGATTATATAGAATTGCTTGTAGTGCTGCTGTGTTGGCGTCGGCTCGTCCGTACCATCACCCAATTAGTAGGAATGATATGATTCCAACTCCTTCTCACCCAATGAATAATTGGAATAGGTTGTTGGCTGTGACTAGAATTATTATTGTAATGAGGAATATTAATAGATATTTGAAGAACCGGTTGATGTTGGGGTCTGAGTGTATATATCATATTGAGAATTCTAGAATTGATCATGTGACGAATAATGCTACTGGTACAAAGATTATTGAGAAGTAGTCTATTTTGAAGCTGAGGCTTAGTTTTATGGTTTGAATGGTGACTCAGTGCCAGTTTGAGATGATTGTTTCTTGGCCAGATTTGATAAACATTATTGTTGGGATAAGGCTTGTTATAAAGGAGTACAAAACTGCGGTTTTTGTGTAGTCTGGGTATGATTTTTTGGTGTAGAGGTTAGAGCTTGATAAAATGACTGGTAATATTAGGATAAGTATAGGTAGTAATATTAGGAAAGTAGCTAGGTTTATTACTTTTATTTGGAGTTGCACCAATTTTTTGGCTCCTAAGACCAATGGATAACTTCTATCCTTTAAAAGTAAAAAAGCCGTGTTTTTACACACGGAAGCATGAGTTAGCAGTTCTTGCATACTTTTTTGGTAGATAAGAGTTTTTAGTCTCTATTGTTAGATTCACAATCTAATGTTTTGTTTAAACTATACCTGCAATATAATGTGCCTAGAATGATCTTAGGGTTGAGGGATAGAAGGAGGAGTGGTAGTATGTGTAGTGCTATTAGGGTATTTTCTCGTGTGTAGGATGGTGGGAGGTTTTTTATGTGGTGGGTTTGTTTACCTCGTTGTGTTGTAATGAGTATGTAGAGTGAATATATGGCTGTAATGATGATGTTGATTCCTATTAGGATAATTGATATTGATGATCAAGAGAATGATGATATTACTACTAGTAGTTCTCCAATGAAATTGATTGATGGTGGTAGGGCTAGGTTTGCTAGGCTAGCTAGGAGTCATCAAGTGGCTATTAGGGGGAATATTGTTTGGAGGCCCCGGGCCATGATTATAGTTCGGCTATGGATTCGTTCGTAGTTGGAGTTGGCAAGGCAGAATAGTGTTGAGGAAGTAAGGCCATGTGCGATTATTAGTGCTGTTGCTCCTATATAGCTTCATGGGGTTTGGATTAGGATGGCTACGATTACTAGTGCTATGTGGCTTACCGATGAGTAAGCAATTAGTGATTTTAGGTCTGTTTGGCGTATGCAAATTGAGCTTGTTATGATTATGCCCCATAGTGATAGTATTATGAAGGGGTATGCTATAAAGCTGGTGGATGGGCTTAGTATAGTAGTGATTCGTATTATTCCATATCCTCCTAGTTTAAGTAATACTGCTGCAAGTACTATTGAGCCGGCGATCGGGGCTTCTACATGTGCTTTTGGTAGTCATAGGTGTAGTCCATATAGGGGTATTTTTACTATGAAAGCTATTATGCATGCTAACCATAGGAAAGAGTTACTTCATGAGTTTGTTAGTTGACTAGATCAGTGTTGTATGAGTAGTATATTTAGGGATCCTGTGGTGTTTTGTAGGTAGATTAGTGCGATAAGGAGTGGTAGGGATCCTACCAAGGTGTAGAATAGGAAGTATAGCCCTGCGTTTAGACGTTCTGTTTGACCTCCCCATCGTGTAATGATAATTAGTGTTGGTATTAGGGTCGCTTCAAATGAAATGTAGAATAAGATTAGTTCAGTGGTTATAAATGTTATGATTAAGAAAATTTGTAATAAAATTAATGTTGTGATGTATAGTTTTTTTCGTGTATGAGATTCTTTGATTAGGTGGAATTGGCTAGCGATAATTATTAATGGGAGTAGTCATAGGGTTAATATTATTAGAGGGGTTGAGAGGGCGTCTGAGAAGTATGTTTGGGTGAGGTTTAGGCTGTTGTCGTTGAATTGATTTAATATGGGTAGGCTGATTAGGGTGATTAATAGACTGTATGTGGTGGTGTTGATTCAGATTATGTTATTTTTTGATAGTCATACTAGGGGAATTAGTATAGCTGTTGGTAGAATAATTTTTAGCATTGTAGGAGATTTAGGTTTTGTACATAGTCTGTGCCATATGTATTTGAGACTATTACCAGTAGGGATAAGCCCAGGGCAGCTTCGCAGGCTGCAAATACTAGGAGGATAATAGGGAGTATGTTGGCTAGTGTTATTTGTGAGTTGAGGGTAGTTACTGTTATGATTACAAATAGGGATAATATTATGCCTTCTAGGCATAGAAGGGACGATATCAGGTGGGAACGGTATATTAGTAATCCTAGTAGAGATACTGTGAATGCTAGGGTTATGTTTATGTATAGAAGGGTCATTTGATAATTATGTGTAATGTCATAATCTAATGAGTCGAAATCATTTGTTTTGTGTTAAACTAATTATCAATTACTCAGCTCATTCCAGTCCTTTGTGTGATCATTCATAGGCTAGGCTAATGGCTAGAAGGGTGATTAGTGATAGTGATATGATAAGTATGCTATTTAGGTTAGTTGTTTGAGAAGCTCATGGAAGCGGGAGAAGTAGGGCAATTTCTAGGTCGAATAGGAGGAATGTAATTGCTACTAGGAAAAATTTTATTGAGAATGGGAGTCGGGCGGATTCTATTGGGTCGAAGCCGCATTCATATGGACTTGATTTTTCGGCATATGAGTACGTTTGTGGTATTCAAAAGGCGATAAGTACTAGCGCTGATGTGAGTAGAGTGTCGATTAATAGTGTTGTTATGAAGTTTATTACTCTTTTTCGGGGTTGGCCGAAACTAATTGATTGGAAGTCAATTGTACTGTTTATACTAAAAGGGTAAGAGCCTCATCAGTAAATGGAGACATACAGGAATAGTCATACTACGTCTACGAAGTGTCAATACCAGGCGGCGGCTTCAAAGCCGAAGTGGTGCTTAGAGGTAAAGTGGAATTTTAGTTGTCGTATAAAGCATACTATGAGGAATGTTGATCCGATAATTACGTGGAGGCCATGGAATCCGGTGGCCATGAAAAATGTGGATCCGTATACTCCATCTGCGATTGTGAATGGGGTTTCGTAGTATTCGGAGGCTTGGAGCGTAGTGAAGTATAGTCCTAGTAGAATTGTAATAAATAAGGCTTGTAGTATGTTTTTTCGATTTCCTTCTATTAAGCTATGGTGAGCTCATGTAATAGATACGCCTGAGGCTAGAAGAACTGATGTATTTAGGAGTGGGACCTCTAGTGGGTTTAATGGGTAAATGCCTGCGGGTGGTCAGCAACCTCCTAATTCTGGGGTTGGGGCTAGGCTTGAGTGATAGAATGCTCAGAAGAAGCCAATGAAAAAGAATACTTCGGATAGGATAAATAGGATCATGCCATATCGTAATCCCTTTTGGACAATGGGTGTGTGGTGTCCTTGAAAGGTGCTTTCTCGTACTACGTCTCGTCATCATTGGTATATGGTTAGAGTGTTGGTTATTAGACCTATGGTAAGTAGAATGGTAGAGTTGAAGTGGAATCATATTACTAGTCCTGATGTTAATAGAAGGGCTGATAGGGCTCCTGTTAGAGGTCAAGGGCTTGGGTTAACTATATGGTATGCGTGGGTTTGGTGGGTCATTAGGTGTTATCATGTAAATATAGGCTTAATAGTAATGTGAATACGTAGGCTTGAATTAATGCTACTGCGAATTCTAGAATTGTTAGGAGGATTAGGATGATAAATGTGATGAACGATGTTATTATGCTGATGTTTAGTAGGGCTAGGGTGGCGCCTCCGATTAGATGAATTAGTAAATGTCCTGCTGTGATATTTGCTGTTAGTCGTACTGCTAAGGCTACAGGTTGAATCAGTAGGCTAATGGTTTCGATAATGATTAGTATTGGAATCAGGGGGATGGGTGTGCCTTGTGGTAGAAAATGGGCTAGTGATGCTTTGGTTTTATAGCGGAAACCTAGGATTACTGTTCCAGTCCATAAGGGGATGGCCATTCCTAGGTTCATTGATAGTTGGGTTGTTGGTGTGAATGAGTGTGGTAATAGGCCTAGTAAGTTTGTAGAGCCAATGAATATAATTAGTGATATAAGCATAAGGGTTCATTTTTGTCCATTGTTATTGTGGATTGTTATTATTTGTTTAGATGTTAGGTGTAAGAGTCATTGTTGGACTGAGATTAGACGGTTGCTGATTAGTCGGTTGGTGGATGGGAATAGGATGCTAGGGAATATGATGATTAAGGTAACAATAGGTAGTCCTATTATTGTTGGGGTAATGAAAGAGGAGAATAAATTTTCGTTCATTTAGTTTGTCAAGGGGTTGGGTGTTCTATTTTTTTTGTGTTAATGGGTTCAGGGTTTTTATAATATACGTGTTTTGAGATTTTTAATTGTATAATAATATATAATGTTAGGATTATAGATAAGATGGTAATAAATCATGAGGATGTGTCGAGTTGTGGCATTTCATTAAGGGGAGGATATTACTCCCTTTCTTTAACTTAAAAGGTTAATGCTTAGGATCAGCTTCTTAATGGAGTTATGGTGTAGATGAGGATCATTTTTCGAAGTATTTTAGTGGGACTAGCTCAAGTACGATTGGTATGAAGCTGTGATTGGATCCACAGATTTCGGAGCATTGGCCGTAGTACAGGCCTGGTCGTGTTGATATTAGGGTTGTTTGGTTTAGGCGTCCTGGGATTGCGTCTGTTTTCAGGCCTAAGGATGGAATAGCCCATGAGTGTAGTACGTCTTCAGATGAGATTAGTATTCGGATTGTTAGTTCTATTGGAAGTACTACTCGATTATCTACTTCTAAGAGGCGAAGTTCTCCTGGTTTTAATTCTTGTGTTGGGACTATATAAGAGTCAAAGGTTAGGTCCTCGTAGTCTGAGTATTCGTAGCTTCAGTATCACTGGTGGCCTAGTGTTTTTACGGTTAAGTATGGGTTGTTAATTTCGTCTATTATGTATAGGATTCGGAGAGAGGGAAGAGCGATTATAATTAGAATAATTGCTGGGAGGATGGTTCAGATGGTTTCTACTTCTTGTGCGTCTATAGTGCTTGTGTGAGTTAGGTTAGTTGTGAGTATGACTGAAATAAGATACAGTACGAGGGAGCTAATAAGGAAGACAATCATAAGTGCGTGGTCATGAAAGTGCAATAATTCTTCTATGATTGGGGAAGTTGCGTCTTGAAATCCTAGTTGGAGTGGGTACGCCATGGAGATATATAGGGGTTTAACCTATAACTTAACTTTGACAAAGTTATATAAATTTTACTAATATCTCTCTAGTAGAGAAAGACATAGTGGTTATGGTGTTGGCTTGAAACCAACTTTAGGGGGTTCGAATCCTTCCTTTCTTATTTTGGATTTACGTATGTTGGTTCTTCGAATGTGTGATATGGTGGGGGGCATCCGTGTAGTCACTCTAGGTTGGTGGATGATAGTTCTACTGTTGAAACTTCTCGTTTTGATGAGAAGGCTTCTCAGATTATGAAGATCATAAGGATTACGGCTGTTAGGGAGATAAATGATCCTATGGAAGATACTGTGTTTCATGTGGAATATGCATCTGGGTAGTCTGAGTAGCGTCGTGGTATACCTGATAGGCCTAAGAAGTGTTGTGGGAAGAATGTTATGTTTACTCCTACAAATATAATCAGGAAGTGGATTTTGGCTCAGGTTTGGTTTAAAGTGTAGCCTGAGAATAGTGGGAATCAGTGGACGAAGCCTCCTATGATGGCAAATACAGCTCCTATAGATAGGACGTAGTGGAAGTGTGCTACTACATAATAAGTGTCGTGTAATACGATATCAAGTGAAGAGTTGGCTAGGACAATTCCAGTGAGTCCTCCAATTGTAAATAGGAAAATAAAGCCTAGTGCTCATAGTATTGCTGGAGATCATTTAATGTTTCCTCCGTGTAGGGTTGCTAATCAGCTGAATACTTTTACTCCTGTTGGGATAGCGATGATTATGGTTGCTGAAGTGAAGTATGCTCGTGTGTCAACATCTAAGCCTACTGTAAATATATGGTGGGCTCATACGATGAAGCCTAGGAATCCAATTGATATTATAGCTCATACTATGCCTATGTATCCGAAAGGTTCTTTTTTACCGGAGTAATAGGTAACGATGTGTGAGATTATTCCGAATCCTGGTAGAATGAGGATATATACTTCTGGGTGTCCGAAGAATCAGAAAAGGTGTTGGTATAAGATTGGGTCTCCTCCTCCAGCAGGGTCAAAGAATGTAGTGTTTAAGTTTCGATCTGTAAGTAGTATTGTAATTCCGGCAGCTAAGACTGGTAGGGATAGAAGGAGTAGTACGGCCGTGATTAGTACTGATCAGACGAATAATGGGGTTTGATATTGTGATAGGGCTGGTGGTTTTATGTTAATAATTGTGGTAATAAAGTTAATGGCTCCTAGAATTGATGAAACTCCTGCTAGGTGAAGAGAGAAAATTGCTAGGTCTACAGAGGCTCCGGCGTGTGCTAGATTGCCTGCTAGGGGTGGGTAGACTGTTCACCCAGTTCCGGCTCCGGCCTCTACTGTTGAAGAAGCCAGTAGAAGGAGGAATGATGGTGGTAGGAGTCAGAAACTTATATTATTTATTCGAGGAAATGCTATGTCTGGAGCTCCAATTATTAGTGGGATAAGTCAGTTTCCAAATCCCCCAATTATAATAGGCATTACCATAAAGAAAATTATTACAAATGCATGGGCTGTCACAATTACGTTGTAAATTTGGTCGTCACCCAATAAGGCTCCAGGCTGGCCAAGTTCCGCTCGGATTAGTAAGCTTAGGGCGGTGCCTACTATTCCTGCTCAAGCGCCAAATAGAAGGTATAGAGTGCCAATATCTTTGTGATTGGTTGAGAAGAGTCAACGGTTAATGAACATAGGTAAAATGGCTGAGTAGGCATTAGACTGTAAATCTAAAGACAGAGGTTGTAGTCCTCTTTTTACCAGGCCTTGTAGTGTATGTCACACGTCGAATTGCAAATTCGGAGAAGCAACTTCATACTTGCCGAGGCTTCTCCCGCCTTTTTTTTTTCTACGGCGGGAGAAGTAGATTGAAGCCAGTTGTATAGGGTTTTTAGCTGTTAACTAAAGTTTCGTGGGATAAATACCCGCCGATCTAGAAAGGGCTTAGCTTAATTAAAGTAATTGATTTGCGTTCAGTAGATGTAGGATATAGTCCTGCAGTCCTTATTACAGAAACTAAGTGTGTTACACTTGCTTAGGGCTTTGAAGGCTCTTGGTCTATAGCTAACCTAAGTTTCTATTCCAGGAGGGCTAAAATTGGTGATAGTGGTAGGATTAGGGTTGATAGGATGATTAGGGGTGGTAGTAGGGTGATTGGTTTAGTGGTAGTGAGTTGTCATTTGATTTTTATATTGTTTGTGGATGGTAATATTGTTAGGGATGTGGAGTATGTTAGGCGTATGTAGAAATATAGGTTTAGAAGTGCTGTTATTGTCATGATAGTGGGTATAATGATGTTGTTGTTTTTTGTTAGTTCTTGGATAATTATTCATTTTGGTATGAATCCTGATAATGGGGGTAGGCCTCCTAATGATAGTAGGGTTATTAGGATGGTTGTAGTGACTAGTGGTGTTTTGTTTCATATATGGGATAGTGATAGGGTTGTTGTGGATGAGTTTATGATTAGTATGATGAATGTTGTTGTGGTTAGTAGAATATAAATTATTAGGCTCAGTAGTGCTATGGTTGGGTTGTACACTATAATAGCTGTTATTCATCCTATATGGGCGATAGATGAGTATGCTATAATTTTTCGTAGTTGAGTTTGGTTAAGTCCTCCTCAGCCACCAACAGCGATGGATAGAATTGATATGGTTAGTAGTAGATTAGGGTTAATTGTTGGTGATATTTGATATAGAATTGATATTGGGGCTAGTTTTTGTCAGGTTAGTATGATTAGGCCTGATGTTAGTTTAATGCCTTGTGCAATTTCTGGTACTCAGAAGTGGAACGGAGATAGTCCTAGTTTTATGGCCAGGGCTAGTGTCATGATGATTGATGTTGTTGGTGTTGGTGGTTTTGTGATTGATCATTGGCCTGAGTGAATTAAGTTTATAGTGATGGCGAGTATTAATAGTATTGATGCAGTGGCTTGTGTCAGTAGGTATTTTGTGGAGGCTTCTATGGATCGTGGGTTGTATTTTTTTATTATAATTGGGATTATGGCTAGTATATTTATTTCGAATCCAATTCATACTATAAGTCAGTGGGAGGTGGTTATTACGATTATTGTGCTTAGTACAATTGTTAGTATAATTATTGTTAAGATTATTGGGTTTATTAGTATGGGAAGGATATGAACCAACATTTTCGGGGTATGGGCCCGATAGCTTATTTAGCTTACCTTACTTAGAATATGGTGTAATATGGTAGCACTAAGATTTTTGGATTCTTTGGAGTAGGTTCGAGTCCTATTATTCTAGAAATAAGAGGGTTTTCACCTCTATGTTTTACTCTATCAAAGTAACTCTTTTGTCGGACATATTTCTTATGTCTGTGGTGGGATGCTTGCTGTAGTGATTGGTATGGCTACGTGTCATATACATAGGGCTAGGGTGATAGGTAGGAAGTTTTTTCATACTAGGTGTATTAGTTGGTCGTATCGGAATCGTGGGTAGGATGCCCGAATTCATAGGAAAGTTGAGGTTAGTAATATGGTTTTGGTGATTAGGTTGGTTGAGTATAGTTCTGGTATTGTGGGATTATGGAGTGTATTTATAAATAGGATTGTTGTCAGGGTATTTATTATGATGATGTTTGCGTATTCGGCTATGAAGAATAGGGCGAATGGGCCCCCGGCGTATTCTACATTGAAGCCTGATACTAATTCTGATTCTCCTTCTGTTAGGTCAAATGGAGCTCGATTTGTTTCTGCTAATGTAGAAGTGAATCATATTATAGCTAGTGGTCAGGATGATAGGATGAGTCATGTGTGTTCTTGTGTGATTATTAATGTTGATAGTGAGAATGACCCATTTATAAGAAGTACTGATAGGAGGATAATTGCTAGGGTAACTTCATAAGAGATCGTTTGTGCTACAGCTCGTAGGGCTCCGATTAATGCATATTTTGAGTTTGATGCTCATCCTGATCATAAGATTGAATAAACGGTTAGGCTGGATATGGCCAGTATGAATAGTACGGCTAAGTTTATATTAGTTAGTGAGTGAGGTATAGGTAGGGGAATTCATATTATTAAGGCCAGGGTTAGAGCTAGGATTGGGGCTGTTAAGAATATAAGTGTGGATGATGTGAGTGGGCGTAGTGGTTCTTTGGTGAATAGTTTTATAGCGTCGGCTAGGGGTTGTAGGAGTCCACATGGGCCTACTACATTAGGTCCTTTTCGAAGTTGTATGTAGCCTAGTAGTTTACGTTCAATTAATGTGAGAAAAGCTACGGCTAGGAGAATTGGGATGATTAGTGTTAGGAGGTTGATGATGAACATGATATTAGGAAGAGGAGTTGAACCTCTGATTATAAAATCTTAAGTTTTATGCAATTACCAGTCTCTGCCATCCTAACAATACTCCTGTTCTTGGATTATATAAGTGTTGCTGATTATTAGATTGATATTGTGTCATCTATTAATTTTAAGGCACTTGTGTCAAGTTGGCCCTGTTTCTCTTGTCCTTTCGTACTGGGAGGAACGCAGAATAGATAGAAACCGACCTGGATTGCTCCGGTCTGAACTCAGATCACGTAGGACTTTAATCGTTGAACAAACGAACCATTAATAGCGGCTGCACCATTTGGATGTCCTGATCCAACATCGAGGTCGTAAACCCTATTGTCGATATGGACTCTCAAATAGGATTGCGCTGTTATCCCTAGGGTAACTTGTTCCGTTGATCAATTATATTGGATCACTGAAGATGTTAAACTTCGACTTGTTAGTCTTGGTTAAAAATCACTCGGAAGTTTTTTTGTATTCCGAGGTCGCCCCAACCTAAATTGCTAACTCAGTAAATAACTGGTTTATCTCCCTTGGGATTGTGGTGTTTTGATTTATGGGTTAGTTAATTAAAGCTCCATAGGGTCTTCTCGTCTTATTTTTATATTCCCGCCTCTTCACGGGAAGGTCAATTTCACTGATTGGAAGTAAGAGACAGTTAAACCCTCGTGTGGCCATTCATACAAGTCCTTATTTAGAGAACAAATGATTATGCTACCTTTGCACGGTCAGGGTACCGCGGCCGTTTAACGGGTGTCACTGGGCAGGCAGTGCCTCTAATAGTTGTTATGCTAGAGGTGATGTTTTTGGTAAACAGGCGGGGTTTGTGTTTGCCGAGTTCCTTTTACTTCTTTTAATCTTTCCCTTGGTGCACTCCTGTGTTGGGTTAACAGTTGAGTTAATAAGTGGTTTAGTTGTTGGGTTGGGTTTATTTTGTTGTTAACTATCAGTGGATATCCGTTCTGATATAGACTTGTGCGGGGAGAATCTAGTTCTTGTTACTCATATTAACAGTATCTCTTCTATATAGTGAATAGAGTGGTCCAATGTCATATTAGGGGTTCGCTAGTAATTTTGTGGATTAGGTTTGTGGAGGTATTTGAGCTTTAACGCTTTCTTAATTGATGGCTGCTTTTAGGCCGACTATGTGGATGTCTAGGCTTACTCTCTAATTAAGGTTGTATCCTGTTTCTAAAAGGCTGTACCCTTTTAGATTATATTTTAAGTCTGCATTTAATTTGTATGTTTTTTAGGCATGACTTAAAGTTGAACTAAAATTCTATTTTGGACAACCAGCTATCACCAGGCTCGGTAGGCTTTTCACCACTACCCATAAGTCTTCTCACTATTTTGCCACATAGATGAGTTCGCTCTATAGCTGCTCTTGGGTAGCTCGTCTGGTTTCGGGGTTTTTGGCTTAAGTTCTCTTTGTCAAGGTGTTCTGGTTAAATCATTATGCAAAAGGTACAAGGGGTAAGCTTTGCTGTTTTTTACTTTGAATTGATCTTTCAGCTTTCCCTTACGGTACTACCTCTATAGCGCCTATTAGAATTTCTATCTCCTATACTTTAATTTAGTAAATGTTTTGGGGGGGGGGGGGTGATAATTGAGTTGTGTGTGGTTCGGGCTAGTATTGGTTCAAAGTGGCCATTGTTGTATGGAGTCTCCTGGGTGTAGGCCAGGTGCTTTGGGTAAGCTACACTTTGATTTATCCAAGCGCACTTTCCAGTACGCTTACCTTGTTACGACTTGTCTCCTCTCATGTGTGTGTACATTAATTAATAGGTTTAGTTGGTAGTATCTTAGCACTTGAGGAGGGTGACGGGCGGTGTGTGCGTGCTTCATGGCCTTATTCAATTAAGCTCTCTATTCTTAATTTACTACTAAATCCACCTTCTATATTCAAATTTCATGAAAGTTTTCGTTGATATTCTATGCTAGAAAATGTAGCCCATTTCTTCCCAACTTATGGGCTACACCTTGACCTAACGTTTTTATTTTTATATGCTTGTGCTTACTGTGTATCCTTTTTAGGGTTTGCTGAGGATGGCGGTATATAGGCTGTATTGGCAAAAGTTGGTGAGGTTTATCGGGGTTTATCGATTACAGAACAGGCTCCTCTAGAGGGATATAAAGCACCGCCAAGTCCTTTGAGTTTTAGGCTGTTGCTAGTAGTTCTCTGGCGAGTAGTATTGTTATTAAAACTACTGGGGTTTAGGGCTGAGCATAGTGGGGTATCTAATCCCAGTTTGTGTCTCAGCTATAGTGTGGTTGGATTGTTTAAAGTCACTTTCGTGGTTTATTTTTGTCTTAGCCGAGGCTTTCTACGGCGTGGCTATAGATTTAACTTTATTGTGGGTTGTGTTCTTTAACACTCTTTACGCCGTATATCTATTAACTTGGGTTAATCGTATGACCGCGGTGGCTGGCACGAAATTTACCAACCCTGTACTAGTATGGCTTAGTCAAACTTTCGTTTATGGCTTAAGTTTTGTCACTGCTGTATCCCGTGGGGGTGTGGCTCTGCAAGGTGTCGTGAGCTACTTTTAGTGTGCTTGATACCCGCTCCTTTTTATCTGTAGTGATTTAAAGGGCATTTTCACTGGGGTGTGGATGCTTGCATGTGTAATCCTACTAGGGGCTAATAGAAAGGCCAGGACCAAACCTTTGTGTTGATGGAGTGTGAGTACTCATCTAGACATTTTCAGTGTCTTGCTTTGTTTTATTAAGCTACATCAAC